TTAGATGATCTAGTTCTTAATATTATTACTTTACTTAACTGACAGATTCCACAATAAATCTCTTGATTCGGAATTAGGGACTCATGTCCCATTCCCATCTGATGAATCCATTTTCTTTTCCACTTCTGTATCTTGCTCTATCTTGTTTTTTAGTATTATCTAAAATAACCGATGAATTAGGAATTTTCCATAACTTAAACTTAGGTAAGTGCTTTACCAACATATGTAGTGTAGTAAAAAAAAAATGGAATTTAACCCCCTCATGCTTACTATAACTAGTTATTTCGGTTTTCTACTGGCTGCTTTAACTATAACCCCAGCTCTATTTATTGGCTTGAACAAGATACGTCTTATTTGAATTGAATTAATAAGTAAGAAAATAAGAATCTTTCTTTTGGATTCCTGATATTATAGGACCTTTTTCCACGCTAATTACCAATTCTTTTTTTGGTCATTGAGATTCGTGGATAATTTAGACTATTATTTAGAGATAGATCGTACCTCTTTTTTTATCCCCTCGAACAAATCGAAATGATTGAAGTTTTTCTATTTGGAATCGTCTTAGGCCTAATTCCTATTACTTTAGCGGGATTATTCGTGACTGCGTATTTGCAATACAGGCGTGGGGATCAGTTGGATCTTTGATTGAGTAATATTTATTTTTTGATTGACCTCCTCCAGACTAGAGAGGAGGTCAAATTGAAGTTGTAATTCGACTTTGTTTTTTTTTTAAGTTATTTTACTCTGTTTCGACATAAGATAGATGGAACACGCTCTGTAGGATTTGAACCTACGACATCGGGTTTTGGAGACCCGCGTTCTACCAAACTGAACTAAGAGCGCTTTCAAAAAGAAAATCCTTTTCTACTCCTAATGTGTCTCACGTACGTATAGTATCCACAAATTCAAGTTATATACACTTTAATTGATCTCCCCGTTACAGTCCATAAAGAAGAGAGAAGTAATAGGTAGGGATGACAGGATTTGAACCTGTGACATTTTGTACCCAAAACAAACGCGCTACCAAGCTGCGCTACATCCCTCTTCCAAATTGTTGTACAATGCCATTGTACACAATTCCTTTCTAGTTTTCCACATCGTAATTTTCTTCTATTTCTCTAAATTTTCTTCTATTTCTCTCTCTATATAGAACTTTCTTGTCATTTCTTGTTTTTGGTCTCATATAATCAAGGAAGGGCATATATCTAAAATTCAGTTGAATTTCACCTATAAAAGAAAGATTCCTATTCCTTAGTAATGTATAGGAAGAAAGGGTCATTTTTTTCTTTTTTAGGGATAGGAAAATCTCGTCTATACGGTTCATTCTATATATATAGAATATTAATTTTGTTTTTTTAGTTAGGAATTTCGCCTAAATAAAGAAATACAAAGGATTTTGGGCAAGAGTATCTGATCATATATGTATTCCAATAAGGAAGGAGGATTTTCAATGCGGGATATAAAAACATATCTCTCTGTAGCACCCGTGCTAAGTACTCTATGGTTTGGGGCTTTAGCAGGTTTATTGATAGAAATTAATCGTTTATTCCCAGATGCTTTGTCATTCCCTTTTTTTTAATTCTAGTTATTTCTATACGAGAGATAGAATTCTTCCCTTTTTTAGTATACGAAGCAAAAAGAAAGAAAAGATGGATTGGGTTGAACCTCAGAGTCATTAAAAATTTGGGAAATCTCATTTTTGAAGAAAACATAAATTTAATTAAAAGTGGTATCCAAGCTAAGTTAGGCCTCACAAATTCGAGCATAGAAAGAGCCAGACTTGCTACTTAAATGAAAGGATTTCAAAGCAAAATTCTTGCTAATTCGACAAGGATTGTATTCTTTAATTATTTTTCCATTTTTTATTCTATTGGATTTTATTCTTCTTTTTCGGATCCAATATAGAAGAATAAAAGAACAGGTATAAGAATTAAGTTAAGTCGATCCAAAAAGAAAAGGAGGTTCATGGCCAAGGGCAAAGATGTTAGAATCAGAGTGATTTTGGAATGTATCAGTTGTGTTCGAAAGGGTACCAATAAGGAATCGACGGGGATTTCTAGATATAGTACTCAAAAGAATCGACACAATACACCCGGACAATTAGAATTAAGAAAATTTTGTCGTTATTGCCGCAAGCATACGACTCATAATGAAATAAAGAAATAGGAGCATCGTTTTTTTGATTTTTCTAAAGAATAGAAAGAGTAAGAATTTCTTATTTAATAGATAGAACATAGATAGAATACAAAATACAAATTCACTTTAGGTAGATATTATTTCATATGTATAGAGGTTTTTATTTTTTATATATAGTATATGAATCAAATACTATATGGACCAAAGAAAGACTGCTTCTTCTGGATCCAAAATTAATAAAATAAAGAAATCCATTTTTTTTTTTTGAATTTTTAAATAAGGAATAAATCATGTATATATCTAAACAACCTTTTCGTAAATCTAAGCAACCTTTTCGTAAATCCAAACAAACTTTTCCTAAATCCAAGCAACCTTTTCGTAAATTTAAACAACCTTTTCGTAAATCCAAACAAACTTTTCGTAGGCGTTCCCGAATTGGTCCGGGGGATCGAATTGATTATAGAAACATGAGCTTAATTAATCGATTTATTAGTGAACAAGGAAAAATATTATCCAGACGAATAAATCGATTAACCTTGAAACAACAACGATTAATTACTCTTGCTATAAAACAGGCTCGTATTTTATCTTTCTTACCATTTCGTAACTATGAAAATGAGAAGCAATTTCAAGCCCAGTCAATTTCAATAATTACTGGTCCTAGACACAGAAAAAATAGACATATTCCTCAATTAACACAAAAGTTCAATTCCAATCGAAATTTAAGAAACTCCAACCAGAATTTAAGAAACAACAATCGGAGCTTAAGTTCCGATTGTTGATGTTTTATTCGAAAGGGTCAGACTCATATATAAATAAAGTAATCCAGTTTAGATTCTTTTGTTTGTTATAAGAAAAGAAAGAAAAATGGGAAAAAAGAAATAGTTTTTTATTTATTGCAACATGCTCGTTGATTCCTACCACTTAATCTTAATTTATTGTATCTTCCCGGAGTTCCCTCTCCGGGAATTCGGTTTTAATTATTCCTGTATATTACTTTTTTGTCCCTTTAATTGATGGTCTTTATTTTATTGGAAATCGTGTAAAGATTATTTGGATTTAATACAGCTACTTGCGCAAGCATTTTACGATTAAGAATCAATTCCTTTTTGTACAGATTGTGTATTAATTTACTATAACTATCGAATACTTTATATATCCGTGTTGCTGCGTTTATCCGAGTGATCCACAAACGACGAAAATCCCTCTTTTGCCTGCCTCTATCTCGATGAGAAGAAACAAAAGCTCTTCTTACTTGTTGAGTAATCATTCGATTAAGTCTTAAATGAGCCCCTCTAAAGTTTGAGGCAAATGAACGCATTTTTGTTCGTCGTCTCCGAGCTATATATCCTCGCGGAACTCTGGTCATTGAATCAAATTAACCTTAATGAATAACTAATGATTTCTCTTCTTTTAACCGTTCTTTTTCCTATTAATAACAAAACGGATTATTCCGATATATAAAATATTAATTCCAATGGCTTTTGCTACTATAACCTTCCCAACCACGATTTTTTATTCTATCCCCTTCAGTTATTTCGCATAGAAATAACAAATTCTAACGATACTAAAAAAACAGTGGGTTCCATCGTTTCTATGGTTCTCTTTTAAACGGTGAGGCCCTCTCTATACACCGGAGCCCTTTCTTTCATCAAAAGGTATTGTGAACTTGTATAGTTCACAGTCTTTGGCTCTACCTATCCATTATAGAGTAAATCGCTCTTTTCACAATAAATAAGAGTTATTCATACAGTGACGGTATTTAATTATGAAAGTTGGCTAAGTAGCTGACCCTTTAGTCCGTTCTTTTAAGATAAAAGACCATAAGCCTTTTTTTTCTTTTTATTACTATTTCCTCCGCTTAATCGGTAACCATTTACTACCAATGGGGGAATTGCTTCTTCCAATCTAGATGATTGGATTTGCACCAAAGGAAACCATAAATTCCATATACCGTAGAAATCTAGGAGAGAGAAGCTCTATCCTATTCATTGGTACCGATCATGGATATTTCCAAAATTTTCTTATTTATTTGAACTCATGATCTCAACGAGTCGCACATACACCCTAGCACATGTTCCTCGACGCTGAGGACATCCCTTAAGCGCGGGCGTTTTTCTAGCATTTCGTATTGGCTGTCTTGCATTTCTAATAAGTTGTTTAACCGTTGGCATGTCGTATGTATATACAAAAAATGGATTGGTTTAGATCGATCTTAACCTGATGATTCATCATCATGAAGTATTTCTATTTTCTATAAAATCGCATAAAACCCGAATTTAGGTTTGAAATAAATTGACAAGAAATTCAGCCACTACCAATCCTTAAACATTTCTGGAAACCATACTGGATCAGTATCGAAGTGCTCGTCAATCATTTCATCCCCTACAATATCGACAAGTCCATAAGCTTTGGCTTCGTCTGCTGACATAAAAACATCCCTTTCCATGTCTTCGGATACAACCCAAAAAGGTTTGCCTGTTCTTAGTGCATAAACCCTTGTGATCATTTCGCGAACTTTGTGTAATTCTTCCACTTCTAGTAAAAATTCTGGTGTCCTTGCCCGATAATAAGCACTAGCCGGTTGGTGAAGCATAATTCTAGCGTGAGGGAATGCTATACGTTTAGTGGGTTCTCCTCCAAGCAAAATGAAGGAGGCCATGGACGCGGCTATTCCGAGGCATATTGTATATATATCTGGTGTCACCGTTTGCATTGTATCAAAAATTGCCATTCCTGAGATTAACCACCCGCCGGGGGAGTTTATAAACAAAAAAATATCACTAATTCCATCTTCTATACTGAGATATACCATGAGACCTGTAATATGATTCGTGATCTCGCAACGAATCTCTTGACCTAAAAAAAGTGTCCTTTCTCTATACATAACATTGTATAAGTCAACCCAAGTCGCTTCTTCATCTCCGGGAATCCGGTAAGGTACTTTTGGAACACCGATGGGCATATTAGATTAATATTATTAGATTTAAGTAAGAAAACTACACTTTAATATGGAAACTTAAGAATGGAAGAGAAAGAAAGAATCCGCAGTTTATTATCTTCATTTTTTTCTTATTCTATAAGAATACTATAGATTCTATTAATACATGGATTGAAATGATATATAGATTGAAAAATTATACATATAAGGAAGGTAAGACAGAAGGAATCTGTGATTCGAATGATAAACAAAGAGGGATTAGGGATCTATTCTTCGTTTTTCGAAATAGCCCAAGCTACCCATTGCATATTGGCACTTATCGAGTATAGAATAGATCTGCTTCTCTTTCTTCTTACAAACAGAATTGGCTTCTTATTTTTCATTTTAATGGAATGAAATAAATATTAACGCTTTCGGACACAGAATCCCCTAGAAGGGTTAGGTAAATAGGATATGGATAGTCTTTTCCAATGCGATAAAATAAAACGACATCGTGTCTATTTTTCTTTGCTAAAGGGGTATTTCCATGGGTTTGCCTTGGTATCGTGTTCATACTGTCGTATTGAATGATCCGGGTCGATTGCTTTCGGTGCATATAATGCATACAGCTTTAGTTTCGGGTTGGGCTGGCTCGATGGCTTTATACGAATTAGCGGTTTTTGATCCCTCTGATCCTGTTCTGGATCCAATGTGGAGACAAGGTATGTTCGTTATCCCCTTCATGACTCGTTTAGGAATAACCAATTCGTGGGGTGGTTGGAGTATTTCAGGAGGAACTATAACGAATCCGGGTATTTGGAGTTATGAAGGTGTGGCAGGTGCGCATATTGTGTTTTCTGGTTTGTGTTTCTTGGCAGCTATCTGGCATTGGGTATATTGGGACCTAGAAATATTCTGTGATGAGCGGACGGGAAAACCTTCTTTGGATTTGCCCAAGATCTTTGGAATTCATTTATTTCTTGCAGGGGTGGCTTGTTTTGGCTTTGGTGCATTTCATGTAACCGGTTTGTATGGTCCTGGGATATGGGTGTCCGATCCTTATGGACTAACAGGAAAAGTACAAGCTGTAAATCCTGCCTGGGGTGCAGAAGGTTTTGATCCTTTCGTTCCGGGAGGAATAGCTTCGCATCATATTGCTGCGGGTACACTGGGCATATTAGCGGGCCTATTCCATCTTAGTGTCCGTCCGCCTCAACGTCTATACAAAGGATTACGTATGGGCAATATTGAAACTGTACTTTCCAGTAGTATCGCTGCTGTTTTTTTTGCAGCTTTCGTAGTTGCCGGAACTATGTGGTATGGATCGGCAACTACCCCAATCGAATTATTTGGACCTACTCGTTATCAGTGGGATCAAGGATACTTTCAGCAAGAAATATATCGAAGAGTTAGCGATGGGTTAGCCGAAAATCTTAGTTTATCAGAAGCTTGGTCTAAAATTCCCGAAAAATTAGCTTTTTATGATTATATTGGTAATAATCCGGCAAAGGGGGGATTATTCAGAGCAGGCTCAATGGACAATGGGGATGGAATAGCTGTTGGATGGTTAGGACATCCCATCTTTAGAGATAAAGAAGGGCGCGAGCTTTTTGTACGTCGTATGCCTACTTTTTTTGAAACATTTCCAGTTGTTTTGGTAGATGAAGAGGGAATTGTGAGAGCGGACGTTCCTTTTAGAAGAGCAGAATCCAAATATAGCGTTGAACAAGTAGGTGTAACGGTGGAGTTCTATGGTGGCGAACTTAATGGAGTAAGTTATTCTGATCCTGCTACTGTAAAAAAATATGCGAGGCGCGCCCAATTAGGAGAAATTTTTGAATTAGATCGAGCTACTTTGAAATCAGATGGTGTTTTTCGCAGCAGTCCAAGGGGTTGGTTCACTTTTGGTCATGCTACCTTTGCTTTGCTCTTCTTTTTCGGACACATTTGGCATGGCGCTCGAACCTTGTTCCGGGATGTTTTTGCTGGTATTGATCCAGACTTGGATGCTCAAGTGGAATTTGGAACATTCCAAAAAGTTGGGGATCCAACTACAAGGAGACAGACAATCTGATACCACATTGCTATGGTATCTTTCGCCTCTTTTTTTGATTTGATATGGGAAACATCTCCTGTCTTTTCTTTGACTTTTTTTTTTATATGGGAAATGATCCCAAATGACAAGTGAATAGGTGTGGAAGTTATAATTGTAAATAAACCACGATCGAATCTATGGAAGCTTTGGTTTATACGTTCCTTTTAGTTTCGACTTTAGGGATAATTTTTTTCGCTATCTTCTTCCGAGAACCGCCTAAGGTTCCGACTAAAAAATGAAATAATTTAATTGAAGTAAGAAGTCTCCCAGCTGGGAGACTTCTTACTTCAATTAGTCCCCATGTTCTTCGAATGGATCTCTTAATTGTTGAGAGGGTTGCCCAAACGCGGTATATAAGGCATACCCAGTAAAGCTTACAAGTAAACCAGATATGGAGATGGCGACTAAAGTTGCTGTTTCCATTTTTATAGAATTTCAAGATTACAATGGATCTATGATAAAGATCGTGTATTTACAACTACAACGGAATAGTATACAAAGTCAACACCAATGATTAAATAGAATTTATGGCTACACAAACCGTTGAAGATAGTTCTAGACCTAGACCAAAACGAACTGGGGCAGGTAGTTTATTGAAACCCTTGAATTCGGAATATGGGAAAGTAGCTCCGGGTTGGGGGACTACTCCTTTTATGGGGGTTGCAATGGCTTTATTCGCGATATTCCTATCTATCATTTTAGAAATTTATAATTCTTCTGTTTTACTGGACGGAATTTTAGTCAATTAGGTTTCTACTAATTAAAACTATGAAGTCATAGTTTTTTTCCATCCAAAAAGGGTCTTTCTGCTTTAAGCTCCACATTTCTAGACATTCTGGTAGTTCGACCGTGGATTTTTTTGTTTTGGTATCTCTGGAATATGAGTGTGTGACTTGTTCGAATTGATCCTATTGATAATACATGGAAAGGGCCTGTTCTCTCTATCAAGATGATTCTAATTCGTCGGATATTATTTATTCTAGTATCTGGAACACGAAATACATAGAGTGGATCAAGAAAAAAATGGAACTATGATTCATACTCACTATTTAGACCTCGCAACCAGACTGAAAAAAAAAAATTCAAGTAGTTCTTAATAAAAAACGAACTTTTCTTCTTTCCAATTTTGTTTTCCAAAAAAGACAACTTTTTTTTCTCTCGATTTTGTCGAGTCATTACACCAATTCAATAAATGATCATCAAGCGGTTCTTATTCGAAGAACCCTTGCCTTTTGTTTAGCTTGAGACTCAATCATCGTGGCTCTAGTATGAATCTAAGGTTTTAATTGAACTGATTCATAGGATCGCAACAAGATAATTTCTATTAGAAAACCACTATAATTTTTTTTTACTAGTAAAAAAATAAAATAAAATAGGGAAGAGAAAAGTCAAGAGGCCTCTCATGATCAACATAAGGGAAAGAAAGACAGATGAGCCAACTTGAGATTTTTTGGCATTATCATCACAAAGACGAAATTCTGGATTTTTCTTATTTAATATCTTCAAGGCAAATTGATACAATCTTGTGGCTTATGAAGTTTTGAACCTTTTTTTTTTCTAATATCCGTTGAAAATTTGTGTGTTTCTGCTTGAGCCGTATGAGATGAAATTTTCATATACGGTTCTCGGAGGGGGAGTCGGGCTAGTTACCTATCTCAATAAAGTATATGATTGGTTTGAGGAACGTCTTGAGATTCAGGCAATTGCGGATGATATAACGAGTAAATATGTTCCTCCTCATGTGAACATATTTTATTGTTTAGGGGGAATTACACTTACTTGTTTTTTAGTACAAGTTGCTACCGGTTTTGCTATGACTTTTTACTACCGACCAACCGTTACAGAGGCTTTTTCCTCCGTTCAATATATAATGACGGAGGCCAACTTTGGTTGGTTAATCCGATCAGTTCATCGATGGTCAGCAAGTATGATGGTTCTAATGATGATCCTGCACGTATTTCGTGTGTATCTCACGGGTGGATTTAAAAAACCCCGTGAATTAACTTGGGTCACAGGTGTGGTTTTGGCTGTATTGACTGCATCATTTGGTGTAACTGGTTATTCTTTACCTTGGGATCAAATTGGTTATTGGGCAGTCAAAATTGTGACAGGTGTACCTGAAGCGATTCCGGTAATAGGATCCCCTTTAGTGGAGTTATTACGTGGAAGTGCTAGTGTGGGGCAATCCACTTTGACTCGTTTTTATAGTTTACATACCTTTGTACTTCCTCTGCTTACTGCTGTATTTATGTTAATGCACTTTTCAATGATACGTAAGCAAGGTATTTCTGGTCCTTTATAGAGAAGGCATATCATAGAAAATTTGAATTCTCAGATATCATATCGGGTAGGTTGTGGTATTTCATTGCTACAAACATGGGTTATTGTAAAATAAGACATGTCATTTGGATACTTCTCTTCAACTTTGAAGTATACAAATATCTTAAGTATTTTGATACAAATAGTTGAAGTTAATTTTACGAAAGAAAATAAGGCGGATTATGGGAGTGTGTGACTTGAATTATTGATTTGGCCATGCAGATAGAGAATTGGATCTGCCGCATTAGAATTCACGACCAAAGGTGTCTCCGCATCCAATCAATACGTAAGTCCCCTATCTAGGAAGGATAGGCTGGTTCATTCGAGGAGAATATTTTCTATGATCATACCCCAACCATGTCATCCATGAACAGGCTCCGTAAGATCCCGTAGAGTATAAATGGAATAAGTCATGTGATATGATCCAATTCTCTATTTATTACACTTACTTTTTATTTTTATTATAGTATGGAAATGCATTCATTTTCTTTGCATCGATTTCGATCCGCAATATTATCGGAGTAAAAGAAGGGATCTAAGGAAGAAAGTAGGCTAAACTTTTAAATTTATTATTAGTAACAAGTAAATACTTTGTTTGGACGTAAGAAACTTGCGATATTGAGGGGATAAACACCAACTAATCAAGAGACAATCCACAAAGCAATTGATCATGATCAAATTTGTAAGCCCACTTGGATATTGAGCATTTACGCATAAGCATAAGAATAGGATTTTTTTTTTCAATGAGTAGTTATAGGCGGAACTTCGGAAAAGATAATCTGATAAAGCTTTTCTTATCTTGATTCATTGAGTCATTATATAACCTATTCTATTGTGGATCCTCCACGGTCTTATTTCTTTCATTCTTGCTCGAGCCGGATGATGAAAAATTCTCATGTCCGGTTCCTTTGGGGGATGGATCCTAAAGAATTCACCTATCCCAATAACAAAGAAACCTGATTTAAATGATCCTGTATTAAGAGCAAAATTAGCTAAAGGGATGGGACATAATTATTACGGGGAACCCGCATGGCCCAACGATCTTTTATACATTTTTCCAGTAGTAATTCTAGGTACTATTGCATGTAATGTAGGTTTAGCGGTTCTTGAGCCGTCAATGATTGGTGAACCGGCGGATCCGTTTGCAACTCCTCTGGAAATATTACCCGAGTGGTACTTCTTTCCCGTATTTCAAATACTTCGTACAGTACCCAATAAGTTATTGGGCGTTCTCTTAATGGTTTCTGTGCCAACAGGCTTATTAACAGTACCCTTTCTCGAGAATGTCAATAAATTCCAAAATCCATTTCGTCGCCCAGTAGCTACGACCGTTTTTTTAATCGGTACTGTAGTAGCTCTTTGGTTAGGTATTGGAGCAACATTACCCATTGATAAATCCTTAACTTTAGGTCTTTTTTAGGGATTTTTTTTCAGGTTGATTCATTCAACCGTGAAGTCCCTGCATGGGTATCTAGGAAATAGTTACTTCCAAGTCAATCTTCCCTAGATACCTAAAATCTATTTTATTATGATCCATTTCGCTAAAATTAAAATATAGATTGTGCCAAAGATGTAAAATTGTTTTCTTTTTTCTTTTTATTCTAATTCGAAAAAGAAAAAGAGGAAAAAATTGTAATGGATTTAAAGCGAGAACTTGTTCCTAGGTAAATCAATTGGGAGATGCTTCTCTAGAGTGGCCCATATAAGTTTTCCATCTTCCATACGAAAGCTGTCAATTCTCATAAGATCTTCTTCAGTCTTACTCAAAAGGTCCAATAGTGTATGTATATTGGCCCTTTTGAGACAATTATACGTTCTAGAAGGCAATTCTAATTGATCAATAAAAATACAATTTAATGGAATTCCTTTTTTGTTTTTCTTTAGATTAGTGAATCCTTTTTGAAAGGTTAAAAGAGGTGGAGTAAACCTGGTTTTATTTTCTTCGAAACTAGCCCCTTCTTCCTCTGCGTGTAGAAAAGGAAGAAATAAATCAATCAAATTACGAGAAGCTTCATAAAGCGCTTCTTTAGGGGTTAAACTCCCATTCGTCCATATTTCGAGAAAAAGTATCTCGTGTTTTTCATTTCCATTCCCACAAGAAAAAATACTATAATTCACATTTCGAACAGGCATGGATACAGCATCTATAGGATAACTTCCATCTTGAGAGTTCTTTCTGAGTTCCGTATGATATCCGCGATCTCTTTTGATCTGTAACTCAATACAGAAATCAATGGGGTCTCTCAAGTTAGCTATAGGTTGTGTCGTATCAACGATTTCTACGGAAGGTGGTAAGATTATATCTTGAGCGGTTATGTATCTAGGACCTTTGACGCAAATTAATGCGTCTCTAACTCCATAGAGATTACTTCTCAATACAATTTCTTTCAAATTTAGTAAAATTTCTTGTATGGATTCTTCAATACCTACTATTGTAGAATATTCGTGTGGCACGTTCCCAAATTTTGCGCGTGTGATACATGTTCCTTCTATTTCTCCAAGTAAAGCTCTTCGCAAGGCAATACCGACAGTATCCGCTTGACCTTTTCTAAGTGGGGACAGAATGAAACGACCATAATAAAGACGCTTACTATCTACTCTTGATTCAACACACTTCCACTGTAGTGTTTGGGTGGATCCTGTTACCTCCTCTCGAACCATAATAGATTAGTATTTATTTGATCATTGAATCGTTTATTTCTCTTGAAAGCGGTTTAATTCTTTTACAGACGTCTTTTTTTAGGAGGTCGACATCCATTATGCGGCATAGGTGTTACATCGCGTATACAACTTAACCGTACACCACTTTTAGCAATGGCTCGTAATGCGGCATCTCTTCCGCTACCAGCCCCTTTTACCATAACTTCTGCTCGTTGCAAACCCACTGTACGAATAGCATCTACTGCTGTTCTTTGACCGGCATAGGGTGATGCTTTTCTTGAGCTTTTGAATCCACAAGTACCCGCGGAGGACCAGAAAACCACCCGACCTTGTGGGTCTGTAACAGTTATAATGGTATTGTTGAAACTGGCTTGAACATGAATAACCCCTTTTGTTATTCTACGTGCACTCTTCCGTAAACTAAAACGGGCATTCCTACGCAAACCAATACGCACTTTCTTACGTGAACCTATTTTTGGTATAGCTTTTGTCATATTTTATTATCTCATAAATATGAGTTCGAAATAACAAAAAGAAAAAAAGATACAAAGATATCCGTTTCAGGGTTAAATATATCCTTTACTTTCATTTTTTGATTCGGAATTTTTACATTTATGTGGGTACTTTTTTTTACTTTTTAGAAAGGAAAGCTCCTTTTTGAAAGATTACCCCTGTCTTTGTTTATGCTTCGGATTGGAACAAATGACTCTAATTCGCCCACGCCTACGAATCAATCGACATTTTGTACAAATTTTACGAACGGAAGCTCTTATTTTCATATTTAGGTATTCCTTTCTTAAACTATGAATCTACTCTTTTCTTTGGGAAAAAATAAGCCTCTTCACTTAAATTTGGAAATTTGGAATTTATTATCCTAGAAAAACCTAATCCTTTGAATCTTTGGTATCCTTCAAATCTTCAGTATCCTTCGAGTCTTCGGTACGCTTCGAATCCTTATGGGGAAGTCTATAAATTATACGCCCCTTGCTTGAATCATAACGACTTACTTCAATTTTGACCCTATCCCCCATCAATATTCGTATAGAACTGGACCGGATTTTTCCTGAAATATAGCCCAGGATGATGGTGTCATTCTCTAAGCGAACTCGGAACATTCCATTGGGTAGGGCTTCCGTAACTAAACCTTCGAAAGTAACTTTTGCTTCTCTCGGGTTTTTTTTTTCTCTCCTATTTTTTTTTTCTGTCATATTTTTTTCTCCTATTTTTCTATTTGCATTTTCAAAATAGGAAGTTCGAGATAGAATTCGGGTACTATAGGCGGGGCCGTTACCATATATAACATAAGACTTCTCCCCCAATTCTCTTTAGTCGAGCTTCTCGATCTGTCATTATACCTTGAGAAGTAGAAAGAATAGCAATTCCCATTCCGCCCAAAACCTTAGGAATTCCTTGATAGTTAGCATAAATTCGTAAGCCAGGTCGGCTGATACGCTTTAAAAAGGTTCTAGTTCTATATATTCCCTTTCGAGTCCTTCTCTTTTGATGTCGCAAAGTTGAAACCAAGAAATATCTGTTACTTTCTTGATGTTTCCGAACACTTTCAATAAAACCTTCTCGTAGAAGTATTTTAACAATGTTTTCGATAATATTTGTAGATACTACTCGAACAGTTCCTTTTTTACTCATGTCTGCGTTTCTTATAGAGGTTAGTAAATCAGCAATAGTGTCCTTGCCCATAAGACTCTAATTCTAGGTTCCTCCTAATTTTTAGATAATCTACATGTTTTCCTTTTTCTTTTTATTTTGGATTTTAAAGCATATACGTAAAACACAATCTACTAATTTTTTCTTTGATCTATATCTCATCTACTAGTATTTATAATACTTCAGGAGCTAATGAAACTATTTTAGTAAAATTCAATTCTCTCAATTCCTCGGCAATTGCACCAAAAACTCGAGTTCCTTTTGGATTTCCTTTTTGATCAATGATAACTGCTGCATTGTCATCATAGCGTATTATTATACCGTCTTTACATTTGAATTCTTTACATGTACGTACAATTACAGCTCGAATTACTTCGGATCTTTCGAGAGGCATTTGGGGCACTGCGTCTTTGATTACAGCAACAATAACATCACCAATACGAGCATATCGCTGATTACCAGCAGCTCCTATGACTCGAATACACATCAATTTTCGAGCTCCACTGTTATCCGCTACATTTAAAAGGGTCTGAGGTTGAATCATATTATTTTGATTTCCATTTGTTATTTCACTGCAAAGGAATGAAAGATATATTGTCTCTCCAGAAGGAAAACCCGGGGTTTTTTATCTTCAATACTCCTTTTTTTTTTTGGCGGTCTATATCTCTAATCTAAGAAATTGGCTTCGTATGGGCATTTTACTGGCAGCTATTGAGATAGCTGCTCTAGCTATAGTTTCAGATACTCCGCTCATTTCATAAAGTATTCGACCTGGTTTAACAACAGCTACCCAATATTCGGGGGATCCCTTTCCCGAGCCCATACGTGTTTCTGTGGGTCTTAGTGTAACCGGTTTGTCGGGAAATATACGTACCCATAGTTTTCCACCACGACGTGCATATCGTGTCATTGCTCTTCGTCCTGCTTCTATCTGTCTCGCTGTAATCCAGGCGGGTTCAAGTACTTGAAGAGCATATCTACCAAAACAAATACAATTGCCTCGGCAGGATTTTCCCTTCATTCTTCCTCTATGTTGTTTACGAAATCTAGTTCTTTTGGGGTTATAGTCGATGGTTTTTTTTTAGTTCCATCTCTACTGCAAAACTGGACATGAGAGTTTCTTCTCATCCAGCTCCTCGCGAATGAAATGAGAAAGCGTGCAAATTTCTCTAATTCCATAATATTTTTGAATATTATGGATAGATACACATCAATATATAATGGAAATGGAATAGGTTTTTTTTATTTTGCATTTCTTAAAATACAAAAATATATAGTAAAGAAAGAAGATCCAGAATATATCCAAATTCTATATTTGTAGATAATGTAATCTTTCTTTTTTATAAGGAATATCCATATTTTTACCCTTATTGAATCATAGTAAAGTATTCTAATCCAATAAAGATTTCGCGGGCGAATATTTACTCTTTCTTGTCTTATTTGTTAATTTATAACCTTATCAAATAAAGCAATTTTTTTGGTTTGTTCCGCCATCCCACCCAATGAAGTATTAGGATTCTTTTCAATAAAATAAATCCTATGCAGTCATAGGTTTTGTCGTTCCCACAGCTTCTCCTTTAATGGTTAGATTTGAATCCTGCAACGGAGCTTCCAAACTTTTCGAGTTAATTTTCTTAGTTTTATTAACCAGGTCTGCTCTTTATTATTGCTTTAAATTTTTTTTTTTATTTTTTTTTTATTATATTGATGCTTTCTCACATTGCTTTTTATGATGGAATTCATAGACCATACACATTGGAATCTTATATCTTTCTTATTCTTCTTCTTTCTATCTATCATCCCTCCTTTTATCCACATCCCTTTAGTTTTGTTTCACAACCTAGAATCCGGTTTCTTTTTTAGAAAAAAAAAAAAAATGCAGTTGCTACAACTATATGATAGATCTACTCATTTATGGTAGATGTATTTATTCACATAGTGACTGTTTCTTTGTTAGGATCTCGACAATACGAAGCAATAGGTTGGTTATTAGTTAATTTTCTATAATTACTAAAATTTTTTCTATTTTTAGTAGGGTTCGCTCAATTTTTTTGTTTTTTTTTTTTTGAATTTCCATTTTTTTGACCCTAAAGAAAAAACTAACGAGTCACACACTAAGCATAGCAATTATATTAAAAGATTTTTCAATTTTCATTAAATCTTATAGAAAGAGGTATAATTTTTTTTTCTGGGATTTTTGGAAAAATAATGCTCTTGTCTTTTTTATTCTATCACTGGTCAGAATGAGACGACAAGGTTAGTTATTCTTCTTCTACGAATATCCAAATTTTTACACCTAATACTCCATAGATAGTTCGAATTGGATAGCAGCAATAATCAATTTTAGCGCGAATTGTTTGGAGGGGAAGTCTACCCTTTTTGATGCATTCGGCACGTGCAATTTCTTTCCCTCCTAGACGGCCCGCAATTTTGATTTTGACTCCCTTTATATCCGCTTTTTTAGTTAATTCAATGGCTTTTTTCATTGCCTTTCGGAAGGAAACTCTATTTTTTAATTGGAAAGCTATATATTCCGCAAGAATGTTAGGTTGTCTATAAGGTTCTTTAACTTTTTCGATAGCAATATTAAGTCTCTGGTTTACAGAATTAACTTCCTTTTGGATATCTTTCTCTAATTCTTCGATTGCTCCTTTTTTCTTTAATAAATTGGGGAATCCAATATGGATTATAACGTGAATTGTATCGATTTCTTTTTGAATTTCTATATGTGTAATTACTTCGGAACTTGAGTCTGATTCTAGTTTTCTATTCGAGCTTTTTTTCCTATTCTTTTGTATATAGTTCTTGATACAATTCCGTATTTTTTTATCTTCTTGTAGACCTTCAGAATAATTTTTTGGTTGTGCGAACCAAAAGGAATGGTGATTTTGGGTTGTACCAAGTCTGAAACCGAGTGGATTTATTTTTTGTCCCATATTTTTCTATTCTATTTTTTTTTTTACTGGGAATCGAAATCTTAGGTTGATCTAAAAGTTATTTAGATTTCTTTACTATATTATTTAGATTTCTTTACTATATTTAGTACAATTGTTATATGACACATGGTTTTTTTTATAGGATAACCACGTCCTCGAGCCCGAGGTCTGAATTTTTTCATAATAGTACTCCTATTCACTTCGGCTTTTGTTATGAATAAATTAGCTTTGTCGAAATTCCTATAATGAGTAGCATTTGCTGCTGCCGAATAAACCAACTTTAAGATGGGATAAGATGCTCTATAAGGCATGAGATTCAGTATCATAACGGTTTCCTCGTAGTAACGCCAGCGAATCTCATCAAGAACTCTTTGTGCTTTAAAAACAGACATATGTATACGTTTTTGTGCTTTGAAAACCCGTTCGAACTTAAGTAGACGGTCAGTTGGAACTTTTCTTGCGAGTTTCCGTAGCCCGTTCTTCTTCTTCTTTATCCTAGGGATATACTTTACCAATTTGAAACTTGTCATAAATAAGGTTATTCCCCGCCTACCTTTACTTTATTTGAATCCTATAAATTTTGTTTATTCTGAATCTTTCTATTCTGAATTCAGTTAACGACGAGATTTAGTATCCTTTCTTGCACTTTCATAACTCGTGAAATGCCGAGTAGGCACGAATTCCCCCAATTTGCGACCTACCATAGGATTTGTTATGTAAATAGGTATATGTTCCTTTCCATTATGAATCGCGATTGTATGGCCAACCATTGCGGGTAGAATGCTAGATGCCCGGGACCACGTTACTATTGTTTCTTTCTCCTCCTTCATATTGACCTTTTCGATTTTTGTCAATAAATGACGAGCTACAAAAGGATTCGTTTTTTTTCGTGTCACAGCTGATTACTCCTTTTTTCATTTTAAAGAGTGGCATCCTATGTCCACTATCTCGATCGAGGTATGGAGGTCAGAATAAATAGAATAATGATGAGTGGAAAAAAGAGAAAATCCTTTAGCTGGATAAGGGGCGGATGTAGCCAAGTGGATCAAGGCAGTGGATTGTGAATCCACCATGCGCGGGTTCAATTCCCGTCGTTCGCCCATCGCATTATTGCAATGCAATTTTCCATATTCCTAGTTACATATTTACTTACGGCGACGAAGAATAAAACTATCACTATATTTTTGACTTTTCCTAGTTCTTCTTCCAAGCGCAGGATAACCCCAAGGGGTTGTGGGTTTTTTTCTACCAATGGGGGCTTTCCCTTCACCGCCCCCATGGGGGTGGTCCACAGGGTTCATAACTACCCCTCTTACTACGGGGCGTTTACCTAGCCAACACTTAGATCCGGCTCTACCCAAACTTTTTTGGTTCACCCCAACATTACCCACTTGTCCGACTGTTGCTAAGCAGTTTTGGGATACCAAACGGACCTCCCCAGATGGTAATCTTAAAGTGGCCAATTTACCCTCTTTTGCAATCAGTTTCGCTACAGCACCTGCTGCTCTAGCTAATTGCCCACCCCTTCCACGTGTGATTTCTATGTTATGTATGGCCGTGCCTAAGGGCATATCGGTTGAAGTAGATTCTTATTTTTTCTCAAAAAACCCCTTCCCAAACTGTACAAGCTTCTTCCAAAGCATACGGCTTTCTAGATGTATATGACGATCTCTAGACAGATGGATCTTATATGAATGGTATGATGAAGTACCACATGAGTGGATATATAGAAAAGGAATCCAAATCTGCCGAATCGCTCATGTTATGATCTTCTACATCCTAGGTCTCCGCGTTCCGTCATCTGGCTTATGTTCTTCATGTAGCATTCAGATCGAATGACTCTATGAAATTACGTCGATACTTCCACATATTATGGGTAACGTAGGAGACATCCCTATTTTCACCCGGGGGTCTTAATTACCACTGCTTAGCTTTCAATTCGCCTCTGACCATCAAATTAAATGTGAATAACCCGTCCTCCTCTCTTTGAAACAAGGGGCGCTTCCGGTTCTGTGCGTGCTTCAAACAATTTTGTCTTCTCCATATTACCATATCTCTAGAGTCAATAATTTTCTATGAGGAACTACTGAACTCAATCACTTGCTGCCGTTACTCAACAGTTTTCTGTTGAGGTCTATCCCGTAGAGGTAGTCAAATTGGATCAGTGATCGATTTCTAGGTTTCGTCGTAAACCTAATTGGTTACTTCCAATTACGTAAATCAATAGTTCAAACCGCACTCAAAGGTAGGGCATTTCCCATTGATATAGGAACTTTTGTACCAGAAACAATAGTATCTCCAATTATAGCCCCTCTGGGATGTAAAATATATCTCTTCTCACCATCCCCATAGTGTATGAGACAAATGTATGCATTTCGATTAGGGTCGTATTCTATGGTTACGATTCTACCAGATATGTCTTTTTGATTCCGTCGAAAATCGATTTTACGGTATAGGCGCTTATGACCTCCCCCTCTATGCCTTGCGGTAATGATTCCTCTGGCATTACGACCTTTACCACAACGGTGCCGTCCATGGATCAATTTATTTCGTGGATTGGATTTCACTTGCCTGTCTACGGTTCCCTTGCGTGTGCTCGGGATAGGTGTTTTGTATAAATGTTTCGCCGTATTATTAAGTATTCTCCTTTAGTTCTTTTCTCTATCTAGAAGTGGAATAGAATAACCCGGTTGAAGGGTAATGATCATACGTCTGTAATGCATTGTATGTCCCAGAATAGGTCCCATTCTTCTACCCTTTCCGGGTAGTCGATGGCTATTCACAGCTACTACCTTAACACCAAAGAAGAGCTCGACCCAATGCTTTATTTCTGTCTTAGTGAATCCCGATTCGACATTAAAAGTATATTGATTCTTTCCCAATAAACGAAGACTTTTTTCTGTAAATACTGCGTATTTGATTCCATCCATAAATCGACTTTCCCTCCTATGCTCTGAGTTCCAGTATCGATAAGAATTCGAGTTCTTATTGTTCTTATGTTATGGTATGAATATACCATACCAATTCGTTATGTATGGATGATGGATGAGATTCCATGGATAGAGAGCCAGTTCCAATAGACTTATGGAACGTTCCCGTTCGCGTGCATCCAGCAGGAATTGAACCCGCAAATTTACCAATTATGAGTTGGGCGCTTTAACCATTCAGCCATGGATGCTTAACAGGGATCATCGTACATGGTAAATAACCAATTTTCATATAGAAAGACATATCATAGAAAAATGAAATCAAAATATTCGGAGATGGC